TTTGGAGACCCGCGTTCTACCGAACTGAACTAAGAGCGCTTTCTTTTCCTAAATAATTTTATGTGATGGCAATACATCTTGCATGCATACAAACTCAATATGGAGAGCTATTCATATTGAGTATGTATGTCCAATTTGAATCGTTCAAAATTGATCTCTTGTTACTACTGATATGATAACTAATAGTTAGGGATAGGGATGACAGGATTTGAACCTGTGACATTTTGTACCCAAAACAAACGCGCTACCAAGCTGCGCTACATCCCTTTAGATCAGTTTCCAGTGTCATTCTAAAGAATTTTTGTCTTATTTTCCACATTCTTCCATTATATATATCCTGCCATTTTTTTTTTGTTTTTTTTTTTACTTTCTTATATCGATCGTATAGTATAAATAAGATATCGAATCAAATATTTATATTCAATTAATCTATAAATAAGAAGATATAAAGCAATAAGAAGATATAAAGAGTATAATAAACAAGAACAAAGAATATACAAAGAATATATAAAAGAATTTCATTTATATATGAAAATATAATAGAATAATGAAAAAGATTCTTTCAATATTGAATAGAATTCATAATTTCAAAAAAGAAAGAATAATATAGTTATTCTAATATAATTACAAGAACGACCTATTCATCAAAACTTTCCTTTATTCATTTAGTCTTCTTTTTTTATGTTATTTGGCGACGAAATCCAAATGCTTTTGAGCAGAATCAACTCATTCTGTCTCCTTACGTTCTCACACCAAAGCAAAATTCAGTCGACAATTTCATTATTTTCCAATTTATGCCAGTAGGTATTCCAAAAATAACCTTTAACTTTCCAGGCGATGACGAAAATGATTGGCTGGAAATATACGCGGACCTTTATGACGAAAGACTAGTGTTTTTAGGTCAAAAGATTGACGATGAAACGGGAAATCAAGTTGTCGGTACACTGGTATATCTAAGTTTACAGGACAACGACAAGGATTTGTATCTGTTTATAAATTCTCCAGGCGGATACGTTATGTCTGGAATGTCAATTTATGATGCTATGCAAATAGTAGTCCCAGACGTACAGACAGTATGCATGGGAATCGCCGCTTCAATGGCATCTATTATTTTGGCAGGAGGAGAAATTACCAAACGTACAGCATTCCCTAACTCTTGGCGCCAATGATTCTTATTTGTAGAAAAAAAAAAAGACTATGTCTACGCAAATATTAAGTAAAAAAAGCATGACATTTTGAGTTCGATATGCAAAAAGAATTTTTTTTTTTTTAAACCATTAGATTAGATATCGAAAGAGTAGTCTGAAAAAGGGGTATTTACGATTTTATCTGATATATCGGAGCCTCTTTTAGTGTCACAGAATTTTTTATACTTATTTGAAAAAAAGAAACTTTGGGATTGCTGAATCAAAAACTAGAAGAAATAAGATAGCAACGGAATCATCATAGTCTTTAAAAAGTATTCTCAAAAAAAAAAAGAAGGGTGGTTATTAGATTCTTTACTGATCTGGGTCTGATAGACCCGGTATCTTTTTTTTTGTATTTCTTCAATGAAAGGTCAAAAAAATGAAAAATTTAAAGTAGAGCCGTATGCTATAGAAACAATCAAAAAGAGGCTTGCCTGTACGGCTTTAAAAAGATCAAGGTAATGCTGCATGAACCTTCTTGTTCTTTTTTTGAGGACCAAGCGGAAAACTGTATGTACGACGTGTACGAATTAGAACAAATGAACTACGATATAATAGATATTTATGCCGAAAGAGCAAAGAGATCTCGCCTTGAGGTACGTGCCGAGATAAACAGGGATCGTTATATGTCAGCATCCGAAACCGAAAAGTTCGGAATTGTTGATATAGTTTCATATACTGTGCTGTGACCTAAATACAAAATTCGCATCAAATCTTTCTTTCCGATTTGATCCTAATAAATGCATAATGTAATTTCACAAGATTTATGTCTTATTTATTTAGGGTCTAGGGTCCTATTTCTTAGGGTTCTATTTAGTAGGACCCTTTTTTTCCTATAAATTCTAAATTATGGGGTTAGGATTAATCTAAACCAGCTAATTATGTATATGACTCACCATGCCAACTATAAAACAACTTATTAGAAACACAAGACAGCCAATCCGGACTGGAACAAAATCTCCCGCTCTTCGGGGATGCCCTCAACGCCGAGGAACATGTACTAGGGTGTATGTGCGACTCGTTTAGATCATATACTCCAATTAAAAAATATATTCTATTCATAAGAATTGTATATATATATAATTCTATTGTGTATAAAATTTATGGTTTCTCAATTGGTGCAAACCAAATCACCTGAATTTGTAATTTCAGATGAAACAAAAATTTCCCTTTGGTAACAAAAAGTTATCCATTCAGCGGGAAAAATCCTATTTTAAAGAAAGACAAATTATGCCCTAAATTTAGCAATAACGGACTAAGAGGGTCAACTACCCAGCTAATCTTCATACTTAAATACCGTTACTGTATAGCTAGATTTTATTGTGAAAAACCTATTACTAGATATTGAATGGGTAGAGCTCAGAAGTGTGAACTGTACAAGTTCACAATAACATTGATTGAATCAAGATTCAATTAAGGAAGGGGCTCCGGTGTATAGAGAGGACCTCACCGTTTAACAAGTAATCATAGAAACGATGGAACCCACCATTTCTTTGTTTATTTCTATTTTATTTACTATGCCTCTTTGAATACCTAGTATCAATAGAAGTTATTATTAAGAGTTTCAATACTTATACTTAGAAAAAACGAAAAAAAAAAAATAGTGGTTGGGAAGGTTATAGTAGCAAAAGCCATTGGAATTTTTATTTTATACATAGGAAGAATCCATGTTGTTAGTAATAGACTAGAAAGGATAAAAAAAGAACTGAAATAGAAAAAGAAAAGAGTTATTCATCAAAGTCTCATTTATCCAATGAACAAAACTAAGCAAGGATCTATCGCTCAAAAACGGGGGGCAAAACTTCGTTCCGGAGCTCATTCAAACTCAAACCTTTTTCGAACTTTTTTGCAACAGAGAACAAAAGCTTTGGTTTCGTCTCAGCGGGATAGAGATCAGAAAAAAAGGGACTATCGCAGTTTGTGGATCAATCGAATCAATGCAATAATTCGCCGCATTAATAATAATAAAGAAAAAATATACTATAGCTATAGTAAATTTATCAATAATCTGTACAAGAATCAATCACTTCTTAATCGTAAAATACTTGCACAAATAGCTAGATTAAAGGGGAATTCTCTTTCTATGATTACCAACGATATCATATAAAAATTCCCCGGAGACTGAACTCCGGGAAGGTGGTAGAATAAAATAGATTTGTATGATAAAATAAAATTCATATGAATTATAAAAATAAATAATCAACCACGCTCAAAAAAAAAACAAAAAAAAATACCAATCCGCATAAACTTTGAGTTTAGATTCAATTAATTATTAATTGAAGTAACGTAACTCTATTTTTTTTTTTTTTTAACAACAGGAGTAGTAGTTCTAGTAATCGACTCGCTTTTTGCATATTTTTTTTTTCCATTATGAACAGGAGTAGTAGTTCTAGTAATCGACTTGCTTTTTGCATATTTTTTTTTTGCGTTTTGAACAAAAGGTGACGAAGTTACAAAAGGTAACAAAGATAAAATACGAGCTTGTTTTATAGCAATCGTAATCAATCGTTGTTGTTTGAAGGTCAATTTATTCACACGTCTAGATAAAATTTTACCTTGTAGAGTGATAAATTCTAAAAGTAAACTCATGTTTTTATAATCAATTCGATCCCCAGATTGGATTCGGGGCGAACTCCTACGAATTGATTTCTTCGATTTCACAAACAGTCGCTTATATTTATCCCTGGTTTGTTTATTCCTATACCGAAAATCCCCTTTGTTCACAAAGAGTCGCTTAGATTTATCCATGGTTTGTTTATTCCTATACCGAAAATCCCCTTTGTTATAAAAAAAAAGGATTTGTTTTAGTTATATTCTTATTTTTTTTTTTTTTCATATATTTGTTATATCATATATTTGTTATATAAGGAAATAAGGAAATATATGCTATATAATGATATATGTATATTTATGTTATAGAATGTTCTTTATATAATATAGATAAGAGAATTTATCAGGTATCTATATAATTAAGTTTTATGTTCTTCAAAAAAAATTTTTCAAAATACCACCTCTCCTAAGGGTGACACACAAGTAATCCATTTTCTCTATTTCTTGATCTCTGCGTGAATCATCTGTTTGCAACAAAAGGGACAGAATTTTCTCAATTCCAATCGACTAGGCGTATTGTGTCGATTCTTTTGAGTAATATATCGAGAAATACCTCTAGATTCCTTATTAACACTCTTTTTATCACAACTAGTACATTCTAAAATAACAGTTATTCGGATATCTTTACCCTTAGCCATGAACCTCCTTTGGTTTTTTTTATTCACTTAACTCTTCGATTTTAAGACTTGAAGGGAAGAAGAAAAAAGGAACGAAAAAAAAGATAATTCAAAATCAAATTATGAAATATTTTGTTCCAATTCATTTTATAGAGTACAGTAATAATTCACTACTACAATGCTTTCGAAATATATTTTGAATCACAGTAGAGTATTTCCGTTTTGATTGAAATATCTTGTATGATATTATTGCCCCTACCCAAACAATTCCATTTATGGTCTTACTCTTAATAATTATTAATAGCAATGGAATTGAAGTATTCATTCAATTCCATTGAAAGGAAACCAGGGAAAAATTCCAAATTTCACTGAGGCCAAATCCACCTTTCTTAATTTCCTCTTTTTTTTTCGAACTTATTCTAGTATAATTAGAAAAAAACGAACGAAGAGGGATTTAATCACAGATATTTTATTGGATCTCTAATCTTCGTCACCATGTCCCGTGCCAATAACTAGAATCAAAAAAAGGGGAATGTCAATGCATCCGGGAATAAACGATTGATTTCTATCAAGAGACCTGCTAGAG